ATACTTGCCGACCATCGATGAACTGATCGGATTAACCAACCAAAGTTAGCCTCAGTCATTATATATTGAACTGAAGCAAAAGCTTCAGTAACGGTCGGACGGTAATAAAAAGTCATAGCAAACCCCGTCGCTACTTGGACTAAAAAACAAGTAAGTGTAATTCCTCCTAAACAATAAAATATATTGACATGAGGAGGAACGTATTTACTGGTTATATCATCGGCAATCGCCTGAATCTCAAGACGTTCTTCGAACCAATCATAGACTTTATTGAGATAGGTAAACCAAGGTAATCCCCCCCTGAGAACCGTATATGAGAATTTCATCTCGTACGGCTCAAACAAAAATACCCCAATAGTGGTTGTAACAAAAACAGATATGTGTAATAGAAAGTTTGAAACTTCTTAACTTAATCCTATGATTCCAATCTTCTCTGAAGATAAGAAAAAATAGAAATCCGAAAGCTATTCTTTGTGGTTATAATGCCAAAATCTCAAGTCGGCTCACTCGTCTTTATCTCGATCTTTACAGGCCTCTTGAATATTCTATTATTTACTTCATTTTTTTTATTTGTGTGTAATGCGATTTTACTGCTGTCTTCTTTATTATTATTAAATTATTATTGATAGGAATTCTCTTGTTAAGACCATATGAATCAATTAAAAAAAAAACATCAGATTCATACCATAACCACGATGATTCAAAAAATCTTTAATCGAAGTCCAAAAATTCCCTGAGTAAGAACTGCTAGATCATCACTTATTCAATGAATAGATATAATGAAAAAATCCAAAGAAACGTTTATCCTTTGATAAAAATAAAGGTAAGCGGCGGAAGTTTGAAAAAATTCAAATTTTTATCAATTTATTTTTCCAACTCTTTGAAAAATTTTTTTAGTCCGGTTGCGAGGTCTAAATATTTAGTATGAATCATAGTTCTAATATTTTAGAATCTATTTTCTATATTCCGTGCTCCAGATACTAGAATAAATATCTGACGGGGTAAAACCATCTATATCAAGATGACAGATCCTTTTTATGTTCTGTACTATCAATAGGATCAATTATAACAAGTCACACACTCATATTCCGGAAATACAGAAACAAAGAAATTCCACGATCAAACTACCAAATTAAAATGGAATGGGCTAACAATAAAAAACCTAAATGCTTAACTTTACTTTCTATTGAAAAGCTAGTTACTCTATTTTTGTGAATCTAATTCATAGAAATTCCGTCCAGTAAAATGGACGAATTATAAATCTCCAAAATAATAGATAGAAATATCGCAAATAGAGCCATTGCAACACCCATCAAAGGAGTGGTTCCCCACCCCGGAGCTACTTTACCATATTCCGAATTTAATGGTTTCAATAAATCCCCTACAACAGTTTGTCTTGGACCAGATCTAGAACTACCCTCAACGGTTTGTGTAGCCATAAATCCTATTTTTTATTCATTGAGATCTGTTGACTTTGTATACCATTCCGCTGTAAATAAAGGATCTTATAAATGTGGTCTTGAAATTTTATAATTATAATAATGGAAACAGCAACCCTAGTTGCCATCTCTATATCTGGTTTACTTGTAAGTTTTACTGGGTATGCCTTATATACTGCTTTTGGGCAACCCTCTCAACAACTAAGAGATCCATTCGAAGAACATGGGGACTAGTTGAAGTAATGAGCCCCCAATATTGGGGGCTCATTACTTCAATTGAGATAATGAAAAATCATTTCATCTTTTTAGTTGGAACTTTAGGGGGTTCTCTAAAAAAGATAGCGAAAAAAATGATTCCTAAAGTCGAGACTAAAAGGAATGTATAAACCAATGCTTCCATAGATTTGATCGTGGTTTACAATTATAGCTTTCATACCTGTTTATTGGGACTCATCTCCCAGATAAAGAAAAAGAAAGAACAAGAGTAAAACAAAGTGCAATGATTCAAATCAAGATTTATCTGGTTCTATATGTCAAATTCAAATCATAACAAAAACAAAAAAAAAAGTCGAAAAGGAACAAAAGAATGTTCTATCAGACTACCTGTCTTCTTGTAGTTGGATCTCCAATTTTTTGGAATGCTCCAAATTCTACTTGAGCATCCAAATCTGGGTCGATACCAGCAAAAACATCTCTGAACAAGGTTCTAGCACCATGCCAAATGTGCCCAAAAAAGAAGAGCAGAGCAAATGAAGCATGTCCAAAAGTAAACCAACTCCTTGGACTGCTACGAAAAACACCATCCGATTTCAAAGTAGCACGATCTAATTCAAAAATTTCACCCAATTGAGCACGTCTAGCATATTTTTTCACAGTAGCGGGATCACTATAATTTACTCCATTGAGTTCGCCACCATAGAACTCAACAGTTACACCTACTTGTTCGACACTATATTTCGATTCTGCCCTTCGAAAAGGAACGTCGGCTCTAACAATTCCGTCTCCGTCTACCAAAACAACTGGAAATGTTTCAAAAAAAGTAGGCATACGACGTACAAAAA